CGCCCAAGCAGGCTTACTAATGGGATGTCCTGAAAAGTTACAAAATTTCGCTTTAGCCAATGATCCAATCAAAGGAATAATTGGAACTATAGTATCAAACTTTTTAATAACAATATCTATAATAAATGACTTTTCTAACATTTGACTCCTTACTGCTGAAGGAGTTGGTCGTACACTTGAAAGATAACCCAGAAAATCGATAAAATGATTGGATAATTGGTTTATATGAATCCTATCCGGTTGAGACCAAAAGTAAAAATGACATTCCCATAAATTTACAAGGTAATATTTCCATTTCTTCATCAGAAGAGGGGTTCCTTTTGAAGACAAAATGGATTTTCCTTGAAATCTTAAATACTGTATGAAAGGATCCTTGAACAACCATAGGATAGTATGAAAATCATTACGAAAATCCACTAAAAAATGTTCTATTTTTCTATAAAAATGTGTTCGATCAAGAAAAGCTCTAGAAGACGTTGATCGTAAATGATAAGATTGTTTACGGAGAAAAACAAATATGGATTCCGATTCATATACATGAAAATTATATAGGAACAGGAAAAATCTTTGATTCTCTTTTGAAAAAAAGAGAATCATTTTCGTTTTTTGAGTAATAAGACTATTCCAATTATGATACTTGTAGAGAAAGAATCTCAATAAGTGCAAAAAGGGAGCATCTTGTATCCAAGAGCGAAGGGTTTGAACCAATAGTTCCAGATGGATAGGGTAGGGTATTAGTATATCTAATACATGATTTAAATGTAATAATTTATCCTCTAAAAAGGGAAATATGGAATGAATTGATCGTAAAGTAGTCATAGATTTGTCTATTTCTTTACTTTCTGGGGAAGATACTAATCGCAGTGAGAATGGAAGTTCCACAATGACTGCAACCCCCTCTGATATCATTTGAGAATCCAAATTTTTATTATGCCCGAAAAAAAAATTTGGATTAGAATCATTCGTAAAAATAATCAAATGCTTCTGTTGATACATTCGAGTAATTAAACGTTTAACAATTATAAAACTATATTTTTTGTCATAACCTAAATTTTCCATAGGCTCATAAAGAATCGATTTATTTAACCCATGATCATGAGCAAGTGCATAAATGTATTCCTGAAAGAGAAGTGGGTATAGGAAGTCCCGTTCTCGCGATCTATCTATCTTTAAATAGCCTTGTAATTCCTCCATTTGAAATTCGATTTGAACCAAAACCGGGGATTTCTTGGGTCATCAAATGATACGATACATAGGTACGATACAGTCAAAACAAGGTATCAAGGTATCATAGTAAGAAAAGATACCTTGGAAATGATTAATCCATGGATTCTCTCTTTTTCCATCCGATTGGTTCTTGTTCGTTATAAGATACCGAAGATGTTTAGAAATCCTTTATTTTTGCAACCCGATCGCTCTTTTGACTTTAGAATTCTATTTCTCAATATACTGTTTCTTTTACACATTCGTCTCCGCACAGGGATATAATTAATAGAATAGTTAGGATTCAAAAAAAAAAAGTGAAGAATCCACTTATTTATTAAAGTGATTTCATAACCTTTGCCCGCCCCAGGGACTAATATATTTCTAACGTATAATTAGATCGGGTAATTGGTAATTATTCGAATTAAGAACCGAAGCTCGTTGCTCTTTTTGTTTCCCTATAATTGGAGCTTTTTGGCTCTATCCATTTATTCACTCGATCCAACCATAATTTATTTTTTGTACCGCTCTAAGAATTAAAACTCTAACAAACTAAACAAATATTTTGTACCGATCCCGTAAGGGTTAAGTACTCTATCTTAAAGTTATTTATTTATGATATGAGTTATTCATTTATACGACATGCTGTTTTTTCCATTCGTTCCCTCTCAGGATCAGTCGGGGTCTTACAAACTCTACCAACGGTATGGACGAATCCGTTCCTTCATCCAAATGTGTAAAAGATTTTAGCCGCACTTAAAAGCCGAGTACTCTACCGTTGAGTTAGCAACCCAAAAATAGAATTATGGTGTGTAGATACGATCGAAAAAAAAAGAGAGATTGGATTGCACAACCCCATCAAAAACATTTTTTTATAGTAAATTATGAACATAAAAATGAACAGCTATAATGAAAATCTGCAAAATTCCCGGATAAGATAAATGAAATATATCCCAGAGAATTTAAGGAACCTATCGCTTACATGAAGTAAAGTAAAAAAAACTTATAGGGCGTGGATAAATAGATCTATTTATCCACGATCAATTATATTTTTTCAATACACTATTGTCAATATGAACGTTTAGAAATAAAATAATATTATTATAATATAAAATAATAAGAACTTGTGTTGGATTGGCATTTCATAGATAACCTACCTAGAGAATAAAAAAAAGTGTAGATGTCGAAAAGAAAAAAATAATCAAGAAGAAAACCTCGGGTTTATTCAATATCCATAAAGATACCATAAGAAAGCTCGGCCCCTTTTTTTAGTGGAGTCTCGCCAAAAACTACCCGATTGGGGGATAATACCATACATAATTTTATGGATAGAACAAAAGATGGGGAAACGGGAAGGGGAATAGTGAAGAAAAAATTACACAAAACTAGACTAGCTCTTTTTTATTTTCTCGTTTTTATATGTATTGTATGAATTACATTTTATTTCGCGTAATTAACGCGAAGTCCCTTAAATATCTCCGCCTTCTTTAAAATATCATGAACAGTTTCCGTAGGTTGAGCGCCTTTTTCAAGGAAATATAAAATGGCGGGAACATTTGAAGAAGCTTGATTTTTTATTGGATCATAAAAACCCACTTTACGAAGATCTCTTCCTTCTCTTCGGGATCGAACATCAATTGCAACGATTCGATAAATGGCTCATTGGGATAGATATAGATGAACAATTCCCCCCTTAGAAACGTATAGGAGGCTTTCTCCTCGTACGGCTCGAGAAAGAATGATTCTAATGTCATAGTATATAGAGTGGCAAATAGATCCATAAAATAATCAATTAAATTAAATCGAAACTATGATTTTTTTTTCGTTTTTTTTGGTCGAAAACCCGAAAAACCATTCGTACTTATAACTCAAGTTAGATAATTCTCAAAGAGTTCAAAGGAAAATCCCGAGTCCTTGGCATTTCATTTATTGAGCTGTCTCTAACCCACTTTTTGTCTCGTTTTTTATCCATTTTTTGATTCCTTTTTTTATTTTGTTCAAAGTGTTGAGACAAAAAAAATGGGTGTTTTCTTGTTCCAGGATCGTTTATCTTCGTTTTGAATCATTGGGTTTAGACATTACTTCGGTGATCTTTAATCGTTTCAAAATGGCAGCAACATACCTTTTGTTATTTATTGACTATCGAAGAATCGTATAAACGCTTGATTCCCGTGTGATACACTTTATGATCGAAATAGTTTTTCCAATTCCAACAAAAATTTCAAATCCAAAAGGATATTTTATTCGAATTGAATCTTTTGAATTTCTATATCGAAGATATGCTTACGAAGTTGTTCTAACTTATTGATTGACATTAACCATAGATCCTTACCTCTAAGAAATTAATTAATCTTTTCCGCTCGAGCTCCATCGTGTATTATTTACTTTTACTTTAACTAACAACCCCATACTTTAACTAACAACCCCATTTAGTTGGGTTGTGGGTTGGTTAAAGTAAATAATTAGAACCGAACAAACTATGTCGAGCTAAGAGCACCTCATAATTTATATATTCAAAAATGGTGGATGTAAGAATCCACAACCGATCATTCCTTCAAGTCGCACGTTGCTTTCTACCACATCGTTTTAAACGAAGTTTTACCATAACATTCCTCAAGTTTGTTTGGAACCGGTATGGAATTGATTCAATATGGAATCATGAATAATCATTTAATTTACTCAATGGATACATAATCATAATATAATCAATAATACGGACTTTTTTTCTATTTCTATACTGTATATATAATATAGATTTCTTTTTTTCTTACAGAAGTAATTCTTATCAACCAGCACTCTTATTATGATGTGAACCCTTAGGAGTAATTCATCGAATCGCTTAGATATAAAAAAAGATCTCTTTCATATGATTCCACTATGGATATCTACATCCATCTAGATGTTATTTAACTATAACTTTCTGTAATATAGATTGTATATTCCTATTGCTAATTCTAGTTGCTGTAGTACATACATAGTACTAAAAATATTTGAAAAAGCGGATCCAAGGCATGAAAATATCCTCTCGATCCATTTATTTATGATACATGAAGGATAGAAATACAGATCAAGCTTCCTTACTTTAGCGATTTACTTGGCCAAACAAAACAAAGGGGAGGGAAAAATAAATTCTACGAACCTTTGTTGTTTTATTTTAGATTAGGTTCAAGTTTGACGGGAATAATATTCTACGACTAGCAACTCATTTATTTCCAAACCGACCCACTTACTATCTATTATTTGATTGACTGATCCTTTATATTGGGATGGGTGAAGAGTTAAATGTTTTGGCAATTTTTCACGGGGAGATGAATCAAGATAATTTTGAATCAGAGCTCTGGATTTTTGTTCATCCCTTGTAGTAATAATATCTCGGGGTTTGCATCGATAACTTGGTATATCTACTATATGACCATTAACTAAAATATGCCTATGGTTAACTAATTGTCGGGCTCCAGGAATGGTCGAAGCCATACCTAATCGAAAAAGGATGTTATCCAAACGCATTTCAAGTAATTGTAGTAAAACCTGACCTGTTGACCCTTTGGCTTTTCCAGCGATATGAACGTATTTAAGTAATTGTCTTTCCGTTAGACCATAATGAAAACGCAATTTTTGTTTTTCTTCTAAACGAATACGATATTGAGATTTTTTCCCGGAGCGTGATTGGTTTCTAGGATCACTTCCGGGTGTGGTTCTTTTACTAGTACATCTGAGAATTTTTAATTGGCTAGTTAGTCCCGGTAAAACACCCAGACGGCGTATTTTTTTGAAACGAGGCCCTCGGTAACGAGACA